TGTTAGAATCCCCCCTTTTTCTTTTAAAGAATTTGTTAATTGTCCGTTAACAAATATGATTCGATGAAAGAAAGTGAAAAAAGAAGAAAATAATTGGAATAAATTTGGTTGATAGGAATCGCGAGATGGCTAGATCTTAGAAATGATGAATCGGTTTCATTTTATATGCCTGTGATTTTCTCTTTGTTCGTGCCGTCTATAATGATAGATGAATCCAAAACTTTCAATTGGACTTATTATTTCAATTGGTATTTTTGTATATCTTCCTATGTTAGAAAAATGGAAACTTAGGTAAATGCTTTAGAAACATATGTATAAAAATACCATATTTCATTTAGCCCTTTCATGCTTACTATAACCAGTTATTTCGGTTTTCTACTAGTGGCTTTAACTATAACTTCAGCTCTATTTATTGGTCTGAGCAAGATACGACTTATTTAAAATTTCTATTTGAAAGAAACAATTCAGAAAGGAAATCCTTCTGTGAGATTCTGTGTATTCTAGAGTTACTTACCATGTCAATTCTTGGTCATTGAGATTCACATCAATTCGGATTAATATTTAGGTATAGATATTACCGCTTTTTTTCTCCTTTTCATAAAATTGAAATGATTGAAGTTTTTCTATTTGGAATCGTGTTAGGTCTAATTCCTATTACTTTGGCTGGATTATTCGTAACTGCATATTTACAATACAGGCGTGGCGATCAGTTGGACCTTTGATTAATTCACATTTATTTTTTTGATTGGCCTCCTCCTTTCTTTAATCCACAGGAGGTCAAATTCTAATTGTTGTGCAAGCGACTGAATCCATTTCAGTCTAATTGGATTCATGAAGAAAAAATCACGCTCTGTAGGATTTGAACCTACGACATCGGGTTTTGGAGACCCGCGTTCTACCGAACTGAACTAAGAGCGCTTTCTTATCAGAATAGAAAAGAATGTAAAGAAAAGATTTTTTTTTAACTAATCCATTTTCATTTTCTATCCATATATTCTATACTTTCATAAAAATGAACTTCCGCGCAACGCAATTTGAATCGATCTCAGTTGATTCCTCGTTACTGCTCAAAGGGGCAGTAATAGGTAGGGATGACAGGATTTGAACCCGTGACATTTTGTACCCAAAACAAACGCGCTACCAAGCTGCGCCACATCCCTTCAATTGTTCTACAGTATAATTGTAGAGAATTCCTTTCTTGTTTTCCACATCCCTATTTCCTGCATTGAGACACACAGCTTTTCTACCCATTTCATCTTTTTTGGCCTCATTTAACATATTCTTACATATAATAATAAGAAAAGGAAATCTTATGGATCGTTGTACATTTCAATTGGAATTAGGGATTCCGTGTACAACTCTAAGTGGCCCTTAACTACATATGCATCTGATCATATATGCATTATCTTTATGTATTACAATAAATAAAAAAGGAGGTTTTTCAATGCGAGATCTAAAAACATATCTCTCCGTGGCCCCAGTACTAAGTACGTTATGGTTCGGGGCTTTAGCAGGTCTATTGATAGAGATTAATCGTTTTTTCCCCGATGCGTTGACATTCCCCTTTTTTTCATTCTAGCTATTGACACCGGAAGGAATGAAGAAGATTAGAAATATAATCAAATATCTGTGACTAATCCTCCCTCTTTTCTCTTTTTTCCCTTTTTTCTAATTTTTAGAATTTAGAATAAGGGACGAAAGAGAAAGAATAAAAATGGATTCAACGTCTGCGAGACTCAGGTTCAAATTCGAATTAAAAAAAGAGACATGGGGGTAGAGTAGGAAAATCGAGGTCTAGGGCAAGAATACAAGATCTTTAACTGCCCTTCGGAGTTAAATAGAGTTTCGAACTCATTCTCATTATCATTGTCTTACTTATTATTTACTAGGGCTTTTATGGCTTTGATTTAATTGATTTTGATCTTTTAGAGTTGGATTTCAAGTTAATAACTTCTATTTTTTCCTTCCTTTCTTTTTCTTCATTTCGAATCAAAATAGAAGAGTTGAGTAAATCAAAAATCCAAAGGAGATTCATGGCCAAGAGGAAAGATGCGCGGGTAACGGTAATTTTGGAATGTACCAGTTGTATACAAAACGGTGTTAAGAAGGTCGGTATTTCCAGATATATTACTCAAAAGAACCGGCACAATACGCCCAATCGATTAGAATTGAGAAAATTCTGTCCCTATTGTTACAAACATATGATTCATGGGGAAATAAAGAAATAAATTGAACCGAGTATGTCTTATCCTTGAAAGGGGAAAAATGACATTATATAGAACACATTGAAATATAAATAGAAGATATTGCATTTAAATAAAAAGAATCCTATTTGGAGTTAAAATTACAATTAAGAAATATTTCGGGATAAGAAATAAACTAAACAAACAAATCATGGATAAATCCAAGCGACCTTTTCTTAAATCCAAGCGATCTTTTCGTAGGCGTTTGCCCCCGATTCAATCGGGGGATCGAATTGATTATAGAAACATGAGTTTAATTAGTCGATTTATTAGTGAACAGGGAAAAATATTATCTAGACGAGTGAATAGATTGACCTTGAAACAACAACGATTAATTACTATTGCTATAAAACAAGCTCGTATTTTATCTTTGTTACCTTTTCTCAATAATGAGAAACAATTTGAAAGAATCGAGTCGACCACTAGAACTACTGGTCTTAGAACCAAAAAGAAATAGGCTTATTTTTTGTTCACTTCAATCATAATGCCAATTCGAACTCAAACATGGATTGGTGTTTTATTTGACAAATCTTAGAATCCAGATTATTGTGTCGTAAAAATCGGAAAAAAAGATTTTTTTATTGAACGTGTTCATTCATTTTGACTACTTTAGCGCATTTCTCATAGTAATTTTGACTTCAACTCCACCCTCCCGGAGTTCATTCTCCGGGGAACCCCATTTAAATTATTTCGGTGTATTCTTTCGAATCTACTTTTTCTCTGATTTCGTTGGAAATCATATAAAGACAATTCCTATTTGATATAGCTATTTGGGCCAGTATTTTACGATTAAGAAGCAATTGCCTCTTATATAGATCATGTATTAATTTACTATAACTATAGGATACTCCCTTTTCTCGAATTACTGCGTTTATTCGAGTGATCCACAAACGACGAAAATTTCTCTTTTGCTTATCCCTATCCCGATGAGCCGAAACCAAAGCTCTTATTTTCTGTTGAGTAATAGTTCGAGTAAGTCTTGAGTGAGATCCTCGAAAACTTGATGCAAATAAACGAATTTTTGTTCTACGTTTCCGGGCTATATATCCGCGTTTAACTCTAGTCATTGAATAAATAAAATTTTGACAAATAACTAATTGATTTTTTTCTTTCAGTTATTATTTTTCCCGTCCTGGCCTATTAATAACTAATAACCAAACGGATTTTTCCAATGTATAAAATACAAATTCCAATGGCTTTGGCTACTATAACCTTCCCGACCACGATTTTTTCTTTTTTAGGTATTTTACTGCGAAATATGAAAGAAATAGTGGGTTTCCTCGTTTCTATGGTTACTTCTTAAACGGTGAGGTCTTCTCTATACACCGGAGCCCTTACTTCATTTAATATTTCATCAATGTTATTCGTAACTTGTATAGTTCACACCACACTCTTTGGCTCTACCTATGAATTATCCAGTAACAGGTCTTTCACAATGAGACCTACCTATACAGTAACGATATTTAATTATGAAAGTTAGCTGGGTAGCTGACCCTCGTAGTCCGTTCTTGACCGAGCGAGAACTTCTTTTTTTTTTTCAATAAGAATTTTCCGCTTAATGGATAACCAGTTGCTACCAATGGAGAATTTTTTCTCATCTTAAATTCAGGTGATTGAATTTGCACCAACGGAAACCATAAACTTTATACACAATAGAAGGATAGATTTGCTTATTTTTAGATAGTGAATGGAGTTCCTTCTTCCATTCTATTCTATTCACTGGTACTGATCAGTCATACTGGAAGCAGTTTTCTTGCTTTTTTGTGTCAGCTCATGATCTAAACGAGTCGCACATACACCCTAGTACATGTTCCTCGACGCTGAGGACATCCCCGAAGAGCAGGGGATTTCGTGACATTTCGAATGGGCTGTCTTGTATTTCTAATAAGTTGTTTAATAGTTGGCATGTTGAGTCATATACATAATGGGCTGGTTTAGATTGATCCTAACCGGATTTTTTATTTATTTAATAGTAAACTCGGAGAAAAAATCTCAAATGACAGATTTGCACAAAATCCAGTTTTTTCATTCAACTGCTACAAGATCAACAATTCCATAAGTTTGGGCTTCTGTTGCTGACATAAAAACGTCTCTTTCCATGTCTTCAGATACAACCCATAAAGGTTTGTGCGTCCTTTGTACATAAACCCTTGTGAGGGTTTCGCGTAGTTTCAGCAGTTCTTCCGCTTCCAGGATAAATTCTCCCGTTTGTGCCTCATAAAAAGAACTAGCAGGTTGATGGATCATTACCCTGATAATAGGAGGTTTCTCTATCTGGTGTGATGAAAGAAACAGAAAAGAAAGATAAAGAATAATAGGAAAAGGATAGAATTGAACAACCGTACGGGCATTATCTTTTATGCATTGCATACGGCTCTATAATCAAATTGACCCCTAACCTTTCCATTCAAGAAAGATAAAAATAGAATCTATCAGCCCCAGACGGGTAAATGATCAAAATGCCACCCTTCTTTTTTTTCGGAGGAGTTAAAAAATACTATGATGACTCCGTTGCTTTCTATTTTAAAATGGATTCTTCTTTTTTTGTCTTTGATTCAGCAATCCCAAAGTTTCTTTTTGAGCCAATCAAAAAAAGAAAATTTTGGTTTTTTCGCACTCTTTTTTTTTTATAACTTAAATTTTGTTAAGAGCCCGTCGGTGTAAAAATAAACAAGTTTGTGACGCTGAATTGGACTTCCGATAGATAAGAGAAAGCCGGAAATATCTTTTTTATCTCATACTACTCTCTCGATACATAATCAAATCTTTTGAAAAAAAAAATACAAAATTTTTCATATCGAATTCGAAGTGCCATGCTATTATTACTTAATATTCATACGGCGAAGGCATAGTTTTCTTTTTTCTCTCAAATAAAAAAACTTCATTGGCGCCAAGCGTGAGGGAATGCTAGACGTTTGGTAATTTCTCCTCCAACCAGAATAAAAGATCCCATTGACGCGGCCAATCCCATGCATATTGTATGGACCTCTGGTCGTACAAATTGCATAGTATCATAAATGGCTATTCCGGGTATTACCCATCCACCAGGGGAGTTTATAAACAAATAGAGATCTTTAGTCTCATCCTCGATACTGAGATATACCATAAGACCAATAAGTTGATTCGAGATCTCGCTATCAACCTCTTGGCCTAAAAAAAGTAATCTTTCTCGATAAAGTCGGTTGAGTAGGATAAAATTGTATCCCTCACGAACCGTACATGCACCTTTTGATGCATACGGTTCAAAAAAATTGCGAAGAAAAGAATCAATGTATAGATTCCAGTCCTCTTTCTTTTTCGGGTTTTTCTAATTTTTTAATGAAAGGGCTTTTTCTTCGATTTTTCAATAAAGATGAATTTTGATTTCTTCTTTGATAATAGAAAAAAGGGTAAATAAACTTATCGAATTAACTTCTCATTGATGTATTCTTTCATCGAAATTCAATCCAAATCACGATGGTATTTTCTTGTTCCTGAATGGGTCTCTTTCATCTTTTTAGGTTTATGCTCTACTCCGGGTGAAGATTCGCCCGATTTTGATTTGCACATATAGGACAAATCTTCCCATCACCATTTCTTTTTGTTATGACTTTACAAATAATCATTTATGATACACATAGTAATCATAGATATATTACCAATTGGGTTTTTTTCTAAACGGAGCCTGGATACTTCATTTTTTTCGTCCAGCCAAAGCCAACCATAAATTATTCTAATTGAATTCTATGAATTCCCCCAAATAATGCATTTAATTGCACTTCACGCTCCAATTTTTCGATGATTCAATTTCTCTTTCTTGGGCGAAACAGAGGATATCTCGGTCGGGGGAGAGAATGGGGAAATCCCATATGACCCAATATATCTGACAAGTCGCACTATACGTCAACCCAAGATGCATCTTCCTCTCCAGGACTTCGGAAAGGTACTTTTGGAACACCAATAGGCATGGATTGAAAGAAAAAAGAACTAAATACTATATTTCACTTTGATGTGGAAACGTAACAATATGGTTTTATTGTCTTTATAATATTGGCTTTATCATATTTATTTTATCGATAGATTAGAAAATTTTAGAAAGAAAGACAAAATAAATAAAGGAAATTTTTTACGAATAGATCCTTCTAATGATAAATGAAGGATGGACATATTTTCTCATAGAAAATGGTATCAATCCACCATTGCATATTGGTACTTATCGAGTATAGAATAAATCTGCTTCTCTTTGTTCTTACGAACAGAATTCTTCCATTATTACGAATAGAATATAGAATCAATATTAACCTAACCCTTGTTAGGAAAAAATCCCCTGAACAGGGGAAGTCTATAGGATAGTCATAGTATAATTTTTTCCAATGCAATAAAGTTACGTAGTGTCTATTTTTCTTCGATAAAGGGGTATTTTCCATGGGTTTGCCTTGGTATCGTGTTCATACCGTTGTATTGAATGATCCCGGCCGGTTGCTTTCCGTTCATATAATGCATACAGCTCTGGTTGCTGGTTGGGCGGGCTCGATGGCTCTGTATGAATTAGCAGTTTTTGATCCTTCTGACCCTATTCTTGATCCAATGTGGAGACAGGGTATGTTCGTTATACCCTTCATGACTCGTTTAGGAATAACCAATTCATGGGGGGGTTGGAGTATCACAGGAGGAACTGTAACGAATCCAGGGATTTGGAGTTACGAAGGTGTAGCTGGGGCGCATATTGTGTTTTCTGGCTTATGCTTTTTGGCAGCTATCTGGCATTGGGTCTATTGGGATCTAGAAATATTTTCTGATGAACGTACAGGAAAACCCTCTTTGGATTTGCCCAAGATCTTTGGAATTCATTTATTTCTCTCCGGGGTGGCTTGCTTTGGTTTTGGTGCATTTCATGTAACAGGTCTGTACGGTCCTGGAATATGGGTATCCGATCCTTATGGACTAACGGGAAGAGTACAGCCTGTAAATCCGTCGTGGGGCGTGGAAGGTTTTGATCCTTTTGTTCCGGGAGGAATAGCTTCTCATCATATTGCAGCAGGTACACTGGGCATATTAGCGGGTCTATTCCATCTTAGCGTTCGACCGCCACAACGTCTATACAAAGGATTACGTATGGGAAATATTGAAACCGTACTCTCCAGTAGTATCGCGGCTGTCTTTTTTGCAGCTTTTATTGTTGCTGGAACTATGTGGTATGGTTCAGCAACTACTCCCATCGAATTGTTTGGTCCCACTCGTTATCAATGGGATCAGGGTTATTTCCAGCAAGAGATAT